ATTTTACCGAACAAGTGATTATTTTCAACAAATCATAAGGATATTGGTACTTTATATTTCATCTTTGGAGCATGAGCAGGTATAGTAGGAACATCCCTAAGAATACTAATTCGAACAGAATTAGGAATACCTGGATCTCTAATTGGTGATGATCAAATTTTTAATGTTATTGTTACAGCTCACGCATTTATTATAATTTTCTTCATAGTTATACCTATTATAATTGGAGGATTTGGAAATTGATTAGTTCCTTTAATATTAGGAGCTCCTGATATAGCATTTCCTCGAATAAATAATATAAGATTTTGACTCCTTCCTCCATCATTATCTCTTTTATTAATAAGAAGAATAGTAGAAAGAGGAGCAGGAACAGGATGAACAGTTTATCCTCCTCTATCAGCTAATATTGCTCATGGTGGAGCATCAGTTGATTTAGCAATTTTTAGATTACATCTTGCTGGAATTTCTTCAATTCTTGGTGCAGTTAATTTCATTACTACAGTAATTAATATACGATCTAAGGGAATAACTCCTGATCGAATACCTTTATTTGTTTGATCAGTTGCTATTACTGCTCTTCTTCTTTTATTATCTCTTCCAGTACTTGCAGGTGCTATTACTATACTTCTAACAGATCGAAATCTTAATACATCATTTTTCGATCCTGCAGGAGGAGGAGATCCAATTCTTTATCAACATTTATTTTGATTCTTTGGACATCCTGAAGTCTATATTTTAATTTTACCAGGATTTGGATTAATCTCTCATATTATTAGGCAAGAAAGAGGTAAAAAGGAAACATTTGGTACTTTAGGAATAATTTATGCTATAATAGCAATTGGACTATTAGGATTTGTTGTTTGAGCTCACCATATATTCACAGTAGGAATAGACGTTGATACACGTGCTTATTTTACTTCAGCAACTATAATTATTGCTGTTCCTACTGGAATTAAAATTTTTAGATGATTAGCAACACTTCATGGGACTCAAATTAATTTTAACCCTCCAATACTTTGAGCTCTAGGATTTGTATTCTTATTTACAGTAGGAGGATTAACTGGTGTAGTTCTTTCTAACTCTTCAATTGATATTATTCTCCATGACACTTATTATGTAGTAGCCCATTTCCACTATGTTCTTTCTATAGGAGCAGTATTTGCTATTATAGGAGGAGTAATTCAGTGATTCCCTTTATTTACAGGATTAACTCTCAATGAAAAATTCCTAAAAATTCAATTTGCCGCGATATTCTTAGGCGTAAATCTAACCTTTTTCCCTCAACACTTTCTTGGATTAGCTGGAATACCTCGACGATACTCAGATTATCCTGATGCATATATTGCATGAAATATTGTATCATCTTTAGGATCAATAATCTCAACAATCAGAATTTTTGTAATAATCTTTATTATTTGAGAAGCATTCTCTTCAAAACGACAAACAATTTCTCCAACAAATCTTGGTACTTCAATTGAATGAATTCAAAATTTACCACCAGCAGAACACACTTTCTCAGAACTTCCTATGTTAACTAAATTCTAAAATGGCAGAATAGTGCAATAGATTTAAGATCTATACATAAAGATTTTTTCTTTTTTTAGAAATAGCAAATTGAAATATAGTATCTTTACCAGATAGAGCTTCCCCCTTAATAGAACAACTTTCCTTCTTTCATGATCACTCCATATTAATCCTTGCTATAATTACAGCACTAGTTGGGTATTTAATAACAAGATTATTTTTTAATACACATAATTTTCGCTATCTATTAGAAAGACAATCTCTTGAAATTATTTGAACAATTCTTCCAGCAGTTACTCTAGTTTTTATTGCTCTACCATCTATTCGCTTATTATACTTATTAGATGAAATTATTAACCCAATAATTTCTATTAAAACAATTGGACATCAATGATATTGATCATACGAATATTCAGATTTTAAAACAATTGAATTTGATTCATATATAAAGTCTCCTAATGATTTAAAAAATTCAGATTTTCGTCTTTTAGATGTTGATAATCGAATAGTAGTTCCTTTACTCTCACGAGTACGAATAATAGTAACAGCAGCAGATGTTATTCATTCATGAACTATTCCAACCTTAGGAGTAAAAATTGATGCCACACCTGGACGATTAAATCAAGTAAGATTTTCTTCGAAACGACCAGGATTAATATTTGGACAATGCTCAGAAATTTGTGGAGCAAATCATAGTTTTATACCAATTGTAATAGAAAGAATCTCTATTAATTACTTTATTAAATGACTAATAAATAATTCATTAGATGACTGAAAGCAAGTTTTGGTCTCTTAAACCACTAAATAGTAGATTAGCAACTACTTCTAATGAAAAACTTAGTTAAAAAATAACATTAACTTGTCAAGTTAAAATTATCAATTATGATAGTTTTTATTGCCACAAATAGCACCAATAAATTGATTAACCTTATTTTTTTTCTTTACTATTACATTTCTTATTCTTAATTCTATAAATTTTTTCCAGACTAATTACTCAACTAAAACATCATCAATTAAAAAAATTTCTAATAAAATTAACTGAAAATGATAACAAATCTTTTTTCTACATTTGACCCAAGAACAAACTTTGGCTCTCTAAATTGAACAAGAACATTAATTATGTTTTTATTAATTCCTCCTTTTTTTTGATTAATTCCTTCACGATTTAATATACTTTGAAATAAAATTATTTTTACCCTTCATTATGAATTTAAAACATTAATTGGAAAAAGATCAGGATCAACAATAATCTTTATTTCACTCTTTTCAATTATTCTCTTTAATAATTTTATAGGATTATTCCCTTATATTTTTACTAGAACAAGACATTTAACAATAACATTAACACTAGCTCTTCCATTATGACTTTCTTTTATATTATTTGGATGAATTAATAATACTATTCATATATTCGCTCATCTTGTTCCTCAAGGAACTCCCCCTATTCTTATACCTTTTATAGTATGTATTGAAACTATTAGAAATATTATTCGTCCAGGAACACTAGCAGTTCGACTATCAGCTAATATAATTGCAGGACATCTTCTTTTAACTTTATTGGGAAATACTGGATCAATACTTTCTATAATAATAATTAATATTTTAATTATTACTCAAATCCTTCTTTTAACACTTGAATCAGCAGTAGCAATTATTCAATCATATGTATTTGCTGTATTAAGAACACTTTACTCAAGAGAAGTAAACTAATGAGAACTCACAAAAATCACCCATTTCATTTAGTAGACGTAAGACCATGACCAATTCTTGGAGCTTTTAGAGCTATAATTACAATAATAGGAATTATTAAATGATTCCATAAATTTAATAATGATCTATTTATATTTGGATCATTAATTACAATACTAATTATATATCAATGATGACGAGATATTTCTCGGGAAAGAACTTTTCAAGGACATCACACTTACTTAGTAACAATAGGAATACGATGAGGAATAATTTTATTTATTACATCAGAAGTATTTTTCTTTATTTCTTTCTTCTGAGGATTCTTTCATAGAAGATTATCTCCTTCTATTGAACTAGGAATAATTTGACCTCCAAAAAGAATTATTCCATTTAATCCAGTTCAAATCCCTTTATTAAATACACTAATTCTATTAACATCAGGACTTACTGTTACATGAGCCCATCATAGATTAATAGAAAATAATAAAACTCAAGCTATTCAAAGATTAGCCCTAACAGTAATTTTAGGAATCTATTTTTCAATTCTTCAAGGATTTGAATATGTTGAAGCTCCATTTACAATTTCAGATGCTGTATACGGATCTTCATTTTTTATAGCAACAGGATTTCATGGATTACATGTAATTATTGGTACAACTTTCCTTCTTGTATGTTTAATTCGATTAATTAAAAATCATTTTTCATCAATTCATCACTTCGGTTTTGAAGCTGCAGCTTGATACTGACACTTTGTAGATGTAGTTTGATTATTCCTTTACATTTCTATTTACTGATGAGGTAGATAATTATTTATATAGTATATTATTATATTTGACTTCCAATCAAAAGATCTAGAAAACTAGTATAAATAATAATTTGAATTATTAGAGGAATTATTATATTAATCTCAAGAATTATAATTACAATTTGCACAATTATTTCAAAAAAAACATTTATAGATCGTGAAAAAATATCACCATTCGAGTGTGGATTTGACCCAAAAACTAGATCACGTTTACCATTCTCATTACAATTTTTCTTAATTGCAGTAATTTTCTTAATTTTTGATGTAGAAATTACTCTTTTAATTCCTCTTATTATTGTAATAAAAACTATTAATTCTTTTATTTTTTCTTTTATTACAATCTTCTTTATCTTAATTCTAATTGGAGGATTATTTCATGAATGAAAGCAAGGAGCTCTAGAATGAACATACTAGGATAATAGTTAATTATTAACATTTAATTTGCATTTAAAAGAAATTGTATATCAATTTATCTTAAATAAGAAACAATTAATTGTATTTAGTTTCGACCTAAAATTTTGATGTTACTCATCCTTATTTATTAATTGAAACCAAAATAGAGGTATGTCACTGTTAATGACAAAATTGAATAATTTCCAATTAAAGGAGATTGAAAGCTCAGGATAAGCTTCTAACTTCTCCAATAGTGGTGCAATTCCATTAATCTCCCCCCCCCTATCTTATTTAAAAAAATTTCTATAGTTTATATAAAACATTACTTTTTCAAAGTAAAAATGAGTTTTACTCTAGAGATATTCTAAAACAAAAATGTTTCCTTTACATCTTCAGTGTAATGCTCTAAAAATAAGCTATTAGAATAAAATATAAAAATAATAATTAAAAGAAAAATAAATAATATTAAATTAATTTTTAAATTATTATTATAAATAAAATGAAAAAATGATGTTAAATTTTTTATATTTAAATAAAAATTTTTTCCTCCAAAATACTCAAATCAACCATTATCTAATTTTTGATAAATTTGACCTCCAAAATAAACTGGGTAATAATTAATTCCAAAAGTTGAAATAAAAGGAAAATTTCATATTAAAGAAACAAAATAAGTTCTTTTTAAATAAGAAATTGATATTAATTCCTTACCATAAGAAAATATTGATAATTCATATCCTATTCAAACTCCAATGAAAGTTACAATTAATGCTATAATTTTTATTAAAAAAGGTAAACAAATAAAATAAGGAGTAGAAAAAATTATTCATATTAATATAGAACCTCCTATAATAACAAAAAAAATTAATCCTATTATACCCTTTAATATTGTAAATCTTCTTTCTCTTAAAGAAGAATATACTAAAAAATTATTATCGCCTATTATAGTATAATAAACTAAACGAATAGAATATCTTACAGTTAAACCAGTAGAAATGAAAAAAATTAAATAAGTAAAAATACCTACATAATTTATAGATAAAACTTCTAGTATTAAATCCTTAGAATAAAATCCAGCTAAAAATGGGATACCACATAAAGCTAAATTACAAATATTAAAAAAAGTACAAGTTAAAGGTATATGAGAAACTAAACCTCCTATAAAACGAATATCTTGACAATTTAATAAATTATGAATAATATTACCTGCGCATATAAATAAAAGAGCCTTAAATAAAGCATGTGTTAATAAATGAAAAAAAGCTAAATTTCTTTCTCCAATTGCTAAAATTCCTATTATTAATCCTAATTGTCTTAAAGTAGATAAAGCAATAATTTTTTTTAAATCAAATTCAAAATTAGCCCCTAATCCAGCTATAAATATTGTTAGCCTTGAAATTAATAATAAAAATATATATAAATTTGAAGAAAAACAAGGACTAAAACGAATTAATAAATAAACTCCAGCAGTTACTAATGTTGATGAATGAACTAATGAAGAAACAGGAGTAGGAGCTGCTATAGCAGCGGGAAGTCAAGAAGAGAAAGGAATTTGAGCTCTCTTAGTTATTGCAGCTAAAACAATTAATCAAGAAATAATAATTATGTGAAAATCTTGCTTTATAGATTCTAATCAAAATAAATAATTTCAACTACCAAAATTTATTATTCAAGAAATTGAGATTAATAAAGCCACATCACCAATTCGATTTCTTAAAGCAGTTAATATTCCAGCATTATAAGATTTAATATTTTGATAATAAATAACTAAACAGTAAGAAACTAGCCCTAATCCATCTCAGCCTAATAAAATTCTAATTAAATTAGGTCTAAAAATTAATAACATTATTGAACATACAAATAAACTTACTAAAATAATAAAACGATTTAAATTTAAATCTCCATGTATATATTCATCTCTATAAAAAACTACTATAGAAGAAATAAAAAATACAAATCTTGAAAATAATAAAGATTTTCAATCAAATAATAAAGTTATTATTACTCTACAAGAATTAAAGCTAAAAAAAGAAAATTCTAATATAATTATTAAATCTATAGAAATGAAAAATATTCTTAAAGTAAATATTCTAATTCTTATAACAAAGAAAAAAAAGGAATAATATATACAAATAATTATCTAAGGTAAATAATTACATCTTTGGAACCACAAACCAAAATTTTGTTTAAACTACTTAAATAATTTCAAAGAGAAAAAAATTCTCCCTTTACAACAAGAATATTTAATGGAAATCAATGTAAAAATAACAATAAAAATTCTCGAACTGATCTAGAATAAAATCTGTAAACTCCTAAATAAATTTTTCCATGTTGAGAATAAGAGTATAAATAAAGAGAATATACTGCTCTAAAAAAAGAAATAAAAATTAACATATAAATAGTAATTGATCTTCAAGAAACAAGACTATTAATAAGACTAATTTCACCTAATAAATTTAATGATGGAGGAGCTGCCATATTACAAGCACAAAATAAAAATCATCATAAAGATAAACTAGGTATAATATTTATTAATCCCTTATTTAAAAAAAGTCTTCGTCTTCCTAATCGTTCATAAGAAATATTAGCTAAACAGAAAAGTCCTGATGAACATAATCCATGAGCAATTATTATAAAAAAAGAACCACAAAATCCCCAATAATTTAACGTTATTAAACCTCTAATAACTAAACCTATATGTCTGACAGAAGAATAAGCAATCAAAGATTTTATATCAGTTTGTCGTAAACAAATTAAAGAAATTAAAACACCCCCTACTAAAGAAATTCTAACAAAGATGTATCTATAAATTTTAATTACACTTGAAAATAAATAAAATAAACGCATTATTCCATAACCTCCTAATTTTAATATTACTCCAGCTAAAATTATTGAACCAGAAATAGGAGCTTCAACATGAGCCTTTGGAAGTCATAAATGAACAAAAAATATTGGAGATTTAATTAAAAATACAAAAGTCAAACAAAAAAATAAATAAAAAGAATTATAACTTGAAAATATAAATATTCTTAATGTTAAATCATTTTTATTAATATAAAATAAAGCTACTATTATTGGTAAAGAAGCAAATAATGTATAAAATATTAAATAAATTCCAGCTTGAATACGTTCAGGTTGAGCACCTCAACCAATAATTAAAAATAAAGTTGGAATTAAACTAATTTCAAAAAATAAATAAAAAATAAATAAATTTGTTGAAGAAAAAGTAAAATATAAAGAAATTATTAATATTAAAACTATAAATAAAAATATTTGATAATATATATTTATTAAATAAATTCGTCTTCTAGCTAAAATTATCAATGAACAAATCCATAATCTTAACAAAATTAATGAATAAGATAATAAATCACATCTTAATAAATAAGAAAAATTTAAATAAGAATAATTGAAAGAAAAACTAAAAAGAAATAAAACTGATAATATTAAATAAAATAATTGATTTATTCAATAAAAATTAAAAAATCTTGCTGGAATCATAAAAACTAAAAATATTAAAAACTTTATCATAAAATTGAAAAAGATTGAAAATTATCATTTCCATGAGTTCGAATTAAAGATACCAGAATTGAAAGTCCTAAAGCACCTTCACAAACTCTTATTCTTAAGAAAATTAAACTAAAATAAGATTCAAAGCTTAAAAATGATAAAAAAATAAATATAATAATAAATAAAGATAAAACAACAAATTCTAATCTTAATAATATTATTAATAAATGTTTACGATTAATACAAAAAGATAATAAACCACAAATAAATATAAAAATATAAACAAAAAATCATGTTATCATTAGTTTTAATAATTTAAAATAAAATACTGGTCTTGTAAACCAGAAATGGTTAATTCCTTAAAACATCAGAGAAAAGATAGATCTTATCATTAATTCCCAAAATTAATATTTTTATTAAACTATTCTCTGTATAACTACATCTTTAATTATAATACTTATAACTTTTTTAAGTTTTTTATTAATTATTACAAAACATCCTATATCTATAGGAGGAGTACTTCTATTTCAAACAGTATTAATAACAATAAATTCAGGATTTTTTCATCAATCTTTTTGATATTCTTATATTATCTTTCTTGTTATAATTGGAGGAATACTAATTCTTTTTATTTATATAACAAGAGTTGCATCAAATGAAAAATTTAAATTCTCATTAAAAAGAATTATAATTGCACCCTTGAGAATTATTCTTGTTCTTATTTCAAAAGAAACATTTACATATTCTTTTTTTTGAAATAAATCAGAAATAATTGATATTTATAATCAAAACAACCAAATAATCTCTATGAGAAAATTTTTTAATGAACCTTTTATGATAATTATAATCATAATAATAATTTATTTATTAATTACTCTTATTGCAGTAGTAAAAATTACTAATATTAATTACGGAGCTTTACGACAAAAATTCTAATGAAAAAACAACTTAAACATTTATCACCAATAACAAAAATTATTAATAGATCATTAGTTGATCTTCCAACCCCATCTAATATTTCAGCCTGATGAAACTTTGGATCATTATTAGGATTATGTTTAATTATTCAAATTGTTACAGGTCTATTTTTAGCAATACATTATTGCCCAAACATTGAATTAGCTTTTAATAGAGTTGCCCACATTTGTCGAGACGTTAATTATGGATGAATAATTCGTACATTACATGCTAATGGAGCATCATTTTTTTTTATTTGTCTTTATCTTCATGTTGGACGAGGACTTTATTATGGTTCTTATACTCTTAAAATAACTTGAACAGTTGGTGTACTAATTTTATTTATTGTTATAGCAACAGCATTCTTAGGGTATGTCTTACCTTGAGGACAAATATCATTTTGAGGAGCAACAGTTATTACTAATCTTCTTTCAGCAATTCCTTATCTTGGACAATCAATTGTTACATGATTATGGGGTGGATTTGCAGTAGATAATGCTACATTAAATCGATTCTACACCCTTCATTTTCTTTTACCATTCGTTATTGCTGCCTTAGTAATAATTCATCTTCTATTTCTTCATCAAACAGGTTCAAATAATCCATTAGGAACTAATAGAAATATTGATAAAATTTCTTTTCATCCATACTTTTCTATAAAGGATTCTGTAGGATTTATTTTAATAATTTCAATCTTATTAATTCTTAATTTAACAAATCCTTATTTACTTGGAGATCCAGATAATTTTATCCCTGCTAATCCTCTAGTAACTCCTGTTCATATTCAACCTGAATGATATTTTTTATTTGCTTATGCTATTCTTCGATCTATTCCTAATAAATTAGGAGGAGTAATTGCTCTTGTTATATCAATCGCTATTCTTTTTATTATTCCATTAACAAATAAAAAAAAGTTTCAAAGAAACCAATTCTACCCAATTAATAAAATTTTATTTTGAGGATTAGTATCAATTATTTTATTATTAACATGAATTGGAGCACGACCAGTTGAAGATCCTTACATTTTTATTGGACAAACTCTTACAATTATTTATTTTCTATTCTATATTATTAATCCAATTATCTATATAACTTGAGATAAAATTTTATTTAATTAGTTTTTGAGCTTGTATAAAGCATTTACTTTGAAAGTAAAAGAAAGGAAAATTTTCCTAAAAGCTATACTAAATTTTATTAACTAAATAATTAAGTAAAAAATAAAAAATCTTAATCCTGAAAAAAATAATAAATAATTTAATGAAACTGGTAAATAACTCTTTCAAGCTAAATATATTAATTTATCATAACGAAATCGAGGTAAAGTTCCACGAGCTCAAATTCAAAAAAAAGAAATAAATACTAACTTTAAAAAAAAAATAAATGAATAAAAATCTCCTCCTAAGAATAATAAACATCTTATTATTCTTATAAATAAGATATTTGAATATTCAGCTAAGAAAATTAATGCAAATCCACCTCTTCTATATTCAACATTAAACCCAGAAACTAATTCCGATTCACCTTCAGCAAAATCAAAAGGAGTACGATTAGTTTCTGCTAAACCAGAAACTAATCATATTAAACATAAAGGAAAACATAAAAATAAAAATCAAATATTTTCTTGAAAATCAGCAAATCTTAATAAACTAAATCTATTAGTTAAAAATAAAAAAGATAATAAAATTAAAGCCAATCTTACTTCATAAGAAATTGTTTGAGCAACTGATCGAATACCCCCTAATAATGAATAATTAGAATTTGAAGATCACCCTGAAATTATAATTGTATAAACTCCTAATCTAGAACAACAAAGAAAAAATAATAAACCAAATCTAAAACTAAAAAAATAAGAAAAAAATGGTATACATATTCATAAAAATAAAGCTAAAAATAAATTTAAAATAGGAGAAATATAATAAAAAATATAATTTCTTACTAAAGGATAAGTTTGTTCCTTAGTAAATAATTTAATTGCATCTCTAAAAGGTTGTAAAATTCCTATAAATCCAACCTTATTAGGCCCCTTTCGAATCTGAATATAACCTAAAACCTTTCGTTCTAATAAAGTCAAAAAAGCTACACCAACTAAAACTCCAATTACTAAAAATAATATTCTAATAAAAATTAATAATAAATCAATAAAAAACAAGTGTTATTTGTATTAACTACATATAAAGATCCTAAATCTATTGCACTATTCTGCCAAAATAACAATAGTAATCAATAATAAACTATTAGTTAAATACTTGGTCCTTTCGTACTAAAGTACTTAATTTATTTAAAGATAGAAACCAACCTGGCTCACACCGGTTTAAACTCAGATCATGTAAAATTTCAAAAGTCGAACAGACTTAATATTTTAGCTTCTGCACCAAAAATAAATTTTAATCCAACATCGAGGTCGCAATCCCTTCTATTGATTTGAACTCTAAAGAAAGATTACGCTGTTATCCCTAAGGTAATTAAATCTTTTAATCAAAAATATGGATCAAATAATCACAAATAAGTGTTTTTATAAATAAAAGTTAAATCAATTTTAAAGCCACCCCAGCTAAACAAAAATTTTTATAATAATAAAAGATTCCAATTGCTTACTATAAATTTAATGTTAAACTCTATAGGGTCTTCTCGTCTTTTAAAATTATTTAAGCTTTTTCACTTAAAAATAAAATTCATTAATTTTTATTGAGACACTATTTCTCTCGTCCAGCCATTCATTCCAGTTTTCAATAAAAAAACTAATTATTATGCTACCTTTGCACAGTTAAAATACCGCGGCCCTTCATTATTACAGTGGGCAGACTAGACTTTAAATCATTATCAAAAAGACATGTTTTTATTAAACAGGCGAAAAAATTAATTGTCGAATTCCTTAATAAAATCTAAAAATTTAAAAATTAATTAAACATAAAAAATTACTAATTTTATCATTATTACTTATTTTAAAAAATTAAAAATAAATTCTAAATAAATAATCTAAATATAATATAAATATTAAAATACTTAAGTAAATTAAAACATCCTTTTATTGATAAAAAATTCCAATCCTACAACCTAAAATATTAATTTATATATTATAGAAAAATTTAAAAGCTTATCCCTTTAAATTTTTTATTCTTAAAACAAAAATGTTTAAATTAACAATTTACTTTAAGAAAATGAATTAAATTCATTTCTTTAGAAACTAGAAATATTTAAAGACGAATAACGTTTCATTTCAAATAATAAATTTTAAATATTAATTCAACAATAAAATTTATAAATTATTAACTCCTTTAAAATCGAGAAAATTAAATCCTTAATATTATTTTAATAAACCCTGATACAAAAGGTACAAAAAATAAATTCTTCTTTTAAATAATTAAAAAATTTCCTTCACAGTACTAATAAACTATAATTATAATAATTTTTTCAATATTAATTAATTAAACAAAAAAATTCTTTATTTAAAAAACAAAAACATAAATAATCAATAATTTTCTAATTTCAAATCAATTGAATAATCAATAAACTTTTTAGTGTAAATAAAATGCTTTAACAAGCTCTGATTTGAATTCAAGGCACACTTTCCAGTACGCCTACTTTGTTACGACTTATCCCAACTTAATAATGAGAGCGACGGGCGATATGTGCATACTTTAGATTCCAAATCATTTTAACTAATTAATTAAAATTACATTCAAATCCACCTTCAAAAAAATTTTCCAATCATTCTATTCGTAATAAATAAACTTATTGTAACCCATCTCTTCTTATTTATAAGCTGCAGCTTGATCTGATCTTCAATATAAAATTATATTTGTTGAACATTTAAATTCTCCTAAAATAATCAATAAACGACGATATACAAACTAATTAAAATAAGTAATTTTAATCGTGGACCATCAATTACAGGACAGGTTCCTCTGAAAGGATTAAAGTACCGCCAAATTTTTTAATTTTCAAGAACATAGCTATTACTAATTAAGAAATCAATTTAAATTTTTAATAGTAGGGTATCTAATCCTAGTTTATAAACAAATTTAATAACCTCAAAATCTATGATTAGAATTATATTAAATAAATAATTTCACCTAAAAATTTAATTTTTAATCCTAATGAACTCTAATTAATTATTTCCTAATAAAGTTAAATTGTATCGTTTGTATAACCGCAACTGCTGGCACAAACATTGTCGATACTAAAATTTATTACTTAAACTAAATTACTTTATTTTAAAATTTTATATACTGCAAATTTTATTTTTTAAATATCAGTTTTCACTATAACTTACATGTACAATAAAAATTAACTTAACCTTTAAGCTAAAATTAAACTTTTAAATAAAAAATATAAATTTTAAACACGATCGAATACCTTTTTTTTTTAATAAGAAAAATTTAAAATTAACTTCAGAAAGTAGCATTCTGCCTAAGGCATGAGAAGATATTAACCCCTTTCTTCATTTAGTTGACTAATCTAAATGAAAATAATTAATTTCATTATTATTGCCCTTAATAATAAAATTCAATTACCAATTTAATTAAAAATTTAATTTAATAACTACTTGCCTAAGGTAAAATTATTAATGCCCATTAAATTTAAAATTAAATCAAAGAATTAATAGTTCTGGATGATTTCTTGATCACCGCGAAATTTTTTACTAAAATTCGTTCAAAATCCCCCAAATTTTAAATAAAATTAACAACTTTTTCAAAAAAAACATAAAAACTCTAAGTAAATTAGCCCGCTTTCTTATTCTTTAATTGTAACAAAAAATAAATAAACATAACATAAAAAATAAGTATAAAATAAAGAATATAATTATTTCTTATTTTTATGTTAATAAGATATTTTCTTTATAATAAATAAACAAAATTTTAACTATTTAAAGGTTTTAATTAAATAATAATTCAATTAAAACATATAAATATGAAATTTAAGGAAATTTTTTTTTTTTTTTCGTTATTATTTAATAGATATAAAAAATCTTGTTTTTTTATTAAAGAATATATTATAACATATAATTAAATATTAATATTATATTTCTATATAATAGTTATATTAAAATAAACCAGTACTATATTTTAACATTAATAATAATTTATAAGTTATTACTATTATTACTTATTAATATATAATCATATATATATAAATTATTAATATATTTTTATATTAATATATATTTATTACTTTAAATTCATATATGTATATATATAATAAATTATTAATATATTTATAAATAATTAATATTTCTTTTTCTTTCAAAAGATAAAATAGCCTCATTCCACTTGCATAAATTACAAGATTTATTTATAAGATAGATCCGATTTATAAATAAAATAGACGTAGATATATTATTAAGTATTTATTAATATATAAATTATTATATTTCTATCGCTATTCATAAATATATATATATATATAAATATCAATCCGTTTACATATATTAATATATAATAATGTATTCATTAAACATTTATTAATAAAATTTTCAAAAAAAAAGTTTTTTCTCTACTTTACAGTCTAAAAATACTTAAAAATTTTCATAAGAAATAAGCTTAATTTTTTACCTTTTTTTATGTTATGTTTGCGAAAAAAAAAACGCATATAAAAGTTAAAAATGAAGTGCCTGAAAAAAAGGGATATTTTGATAGAATATATTATGTAATTATTTACCTTCATTATGATTAATAAAATTAAACTATTACCTTGAGAATCAAAATCCCATGTACATCTTATACTAAATCATAAAAAGATAAGCTAATTAAGCTCTAGGGTTCATACCCCGATTATATAGGTTTTAATCCTATTCTTTTTATTGAATAAACTCTATAAATTAATCTTCTTTAGAACACTAATTATTGGATCATTAATTACAATTTCTTCATATTCTTGACTAGGAATATGAATAGGATTAGAAATTAATCTTCTTTCTTTTATTCCTTTAATATCTAGAACGAAAAATTCTATACAATCAGAAGCTGCAATAAAATATTTTATTACTCAATCTATCGCATCAATAATCCTTCTATTCTCCATTATCATTATTATAGCAGATAATATTATAATTAACTCACTGATCTTGCCCAATCAGTTACTAATTATAAATTCAGCTATTTTAATAAAAATAGGAGCTGCTCCATTTCATTTTTGATTCCCTGAAATCATTGAAGGATTAACTTGAATAAATTCATTTATTTTAATAACTTGACAAAAAGTAGCCCCTATAATTATTCTTATTCATAGAATAAAAACAACTTTTCTTATTACAATTGTAATTATCTTTAGAATAATTATTAGAGGAGTCATAGGAATTAATCAAACTAGAATTCGAAAAATTCTAGCATATTCTTCAATTAATCATGTTGGATGAATAATTAGTTCATTCTTAGTATGACAAAGAATTTGATTAATTTATATTTCAATCTATTCATTAATCTCATTTAATATAATTATAATTCTAAAAACTTTAAATATTTTCCATATCAAACAATTAATTAATGTAATAAATTCAAACAAACCACTTAAAATTACATTCATTTTAAATTTTCTTTCATTAGGAGGTATTCCTCCTTTTATTGGATTTTTACCTAAATGATTAACAATTAATTTCTTAATTGAACAAAATATAGTATTCCTTTCAATAATCATAATTATTTTTACATTACTAACAATTTTCTTCTACATACGAATTACCTTTACAACAATAGTTATCTTTACTCAAGAAACAAGAAAAAAGATTAGAATTAATTTTAAAATTAAAAATATACTAATTCTTAATTTACTTACACTTTCTAGATTATTAATCTGCACCCTCCTTTTTAATTTTTCTTAAGGATTTAAGTTAAATTAAACTGATAGCCTTCAAAGCTTTTTATAAAGAATATTCTTTAAGCCTTAAAGAATACTCTTTCCATTAAATTTGCAATTTAATATCATTATTGAATATAAGACCTAGTAAAAGAATTTTAAAATTCGTATATAAATTTACAATTTATCGCCTAAACTCAGCC